TTTTTAACTTTAACCTATTTTTAACTTTATATCTAATTGAATGAGATTTCTTATAGATATTCGGTTTTTCTTGGATTAAACAAAAGAGAGTAATTACATGAGTTTCAAACTTGCATTTTTATTTAATTAATATATTAATTAATATAATAAGTTTTATCTTTTCTCCTACCTTCAGAAAAAAAGGCATATCCGCTGTTATTAGATATTAGAATTTTCTGAAAGGTAACTATCCCGCTTTCATATAAAAATTTATATAGAATATTTGAAAAAGACTTTTTTTAATACTTCAGAAAAAATAAAAAGACTTACTGTCTTTAGGATCTGATGCTACACCGCTGCTCAATACCTTAAGAGGATCCACTCTATTACATAAGTAGATTCCTAAGATTTATCTCATATTATGATATATATAAATAAACAGCTCTTGTTGTATCGGTCCAAAACCTTTCCAATTGATCTTTACGGTGCTTCCTCTATCAATTAAATCTTTTTTTATCCATAGGAAAGTATTTAGGCATATCTAGTCTTCACGTCATATTTCGATCTATGAAGTTTATTTATTTGCTACAGCTGATAAAAAATCGTTTTAGACGATGCTTATGTAGAAAGCCCTTTTTTTGTGTTTCTAGTATTTAATTGACTAGCTGTTCGTTCTTTTTTTCTATAGTGGAGATAGTCGCACGTAATGACAGATCACAGCCATATTATTAAAAGCTTGTGGTAAAAAGGGGTTTCGTTCTAATGCCCGAAAATAATATTCTAAAGCTTTGGTATGTTCCCCATTACTTGTGTGGATAAGGCCTATATTATAGAGTATATAACTTCGATCATAGGGGTCAATTTCTAGTCGCATAGCTTCATAATAATTCTGTAATGCTTCCGCATAATTTCCTTCAGATTGAGCCGACATCCGTTACGGTCGTCATTCGCTTTAACGAATTCTCCGTTTCAGAACCGTATGTGAGATTTTCATCTCATACGGCTCCTCCTTTTAGGTGCACAATGAAAATAATATATGGAAAAATTTGATGTCATTATGAACTAAGCGGGGCTATTGTTTTTACAAGAAATCCCTAGCCAACCTTCTTGCAAAAGATCTTTTCTTAATACCAAGTGGGTTCATGCTAGATAAAAATAAAGAAGGAAACTCTAAAAATTTCTTTGTTCTCAACGCCCCTAAATTTCCAGGAATTAGTCACTTCAACAGTCTTCAATGGTTATACGGGTATCCAAAGTACGAACGAGATGGATGTTTATTGTTCCAACCATTTTAATTAGTCTCAATTCCAAAGAAGAAGAATAAAGAAAAGGAATCATTTTGAAGAAAGTTTTCGTGTTGTTGATTTCTCGGCGTAGTGCTTCTTCCCCTATGCCTCCTATTCGTATATTGTATTAGTGTAGTAGGATTGATCTGTAATATCTGTAATACGGGAACCATAGGTAAAAACCTTTTGCTCAATACTAGAATTCACAATTGAAGCATTTTAAGGCTGCATTAATCGTGGATACATGACAGAAGGGATTGCTTTTTTTATATTATAAACTTCACCTTCAAAAGCGTAGATTTTTTTTCAATACTCGTTTTTCTTTCTATTCCAAATCGGCGAGAAAAAAAAATAATGATAATCAAATCGCACCATCTCTGTAATAAGTAAATGCCTCTTTTTCTCCGGAAGTTGTCGGAATGACTCGTAATAAGATATCGGCTACAATTGTAAAGGTTTTATCAATAAAATTTCCATTTATACGCGATCTTGGCATAGGTATTAATCCATTCTATAACTCTTTTGATTTTCTTTACCTTTTCCTTTGTGAGAAAATTTTATCACAAACAAAGGAATTTTATAGTACGAACTAACATAAAAGCGGACTCGTGAAAATAAAAAAACTTTCTATCTACTTCCAATTTTTACGGTCAAAAAAGGTATCTATTAACCATAATCTAAAAAAAAAACGATGAATAACTCGCTATTCACCCAGGTACTCCGTCATAATCCTGATGTCGGAGAGATGGCCGAGTGGTTGAAGGTGTAACATTGGAACTGTTATGTAGACTTTTGTTTACCGAGGGTTCGAATCCCTCTCTTTCCGTACTTTCAACTAATTCACCAATCTTATGTGATTGACCACAATGTATCAAATCAAATAAAAAAGAATAGATATAAAATCTACCTTGTTTTTATTTTGAAATAGATTCTCTATTTAGAATTTCTTTGATATGGAAAATGCTGGGAAGAGCAAACAAGGGGTCCAAACCTCCTTACCAATCTATGATACATGAATAGGAAAAAGATTCCCCGACAAAATCTTGTGCCTTTTTAATAAAAAAGGAGGTCAAAGGGGAGTTGTTCGAACTCTTGTTTTTAGTTATTTTTTTTACTTAAGTTAGGTTTATTAAGTCTGTCGAGAGTAATATTCTACAACAAGCAATTCATTTATTTTCAAACCGACGAACTTCCTATCTATTATTTGATTGACTAACCCTTCATATTGGAATGTGTGAAGAGTAAGATGGTTTGGCAATTCCTCGGGGGCAGATGAATAAAGAAGATTTTGAACCAAAGTTCTAGAATTTTGTTCCTCCTTCACTGTAATAATATCTCGGGGTTTGCAGCGATAACTTGGTATATCAACTATACGACGATTAACTAAAATATGTCCATGGTTAACTAATTGGCGCGCTTGAGGAATAGTCAAAGCCATACCCAATCGAAAAAGTATGTTATCCAAACGCATTTCAAGTAATTGTAGTAAAACTTGACCTGTTGACCCCTTGGCTTTTCCGGCAATACGAACATATTTAAGTAATTGGCGTTCTGTAAGACCATAATGAAAACGCAATTTTTGTTTTTCTTCTAAACGAATACGATATTGAGATTTTTTTCCGGAGCGTGATTGGTTTCTAAGATCGCTTCCTGCCTTAGGCCTTTTACTAGTTAGTCCCGGTAAAGCCCCCAAACGGCGTATTTTTTTAAAACGAGGCCCTCGGTAACGTGACATAAAGACTCCTTTTTTATTGAAATTGTACAAAACTAAACAAAATTAAAACTGAACTAAATTATAATGATAAATGAGGTGAAATCCACTCCAATAAACTATTGGAATACAAAGAGTAAGAAGATATATTCTCTTAATATACAGATTTTTTTTATTGTATATACAATATATATAAATCAAATATATCACAAAAATTTTCCTTTATTTTCTTTATTTATTTTGCAAAGATATAACCCTTTTACCCAATATATATTCCTATATGGAAGTTTATATGACATAATATAAAAGGAGTGTTAACTCTTGGAAAAAGGTGAAAGAAGTCTTTTCAATCTTCTTTGATTTTGAAAGTACATTAAAAATCATGTAAAAAAACGAAAAAAATAGGGAAAAGCCGGCTATCGGAGTCGAACCGATGACCATCGCATTACAAATGCGATGCTCTAACCTCTGAGCTAAGCGGGCGCAAATAAAATAGCGCATACATACAAATTCACTAAACTACTAGATCGTATCAATTAACTATTAACTATTTTATTCATATTTTTACTTATATATTTAGAATTAATCATATTCTAATTAATAATATTCTATATATTCTAGATATAGAATATAGCTCAAATAAATAGTGACGATCATTAAAAAAATAAAATATAACCTTAATTAATTAATAGAAAATTAATTAATTAATAGAATATAGCAATATATCGACTTTTGCATTTTTATTTCATTAGTTTATAAATAAGAAAATCTTAATTAGATCATAAATCCTTTTTTTTTTAAGTTAAATGATAGGATATCTAATTTGAAATTATTGTTTTTTTTGTTCTAACCTCATGCTATTATTATTATTTTATACTTTTTAGCTTTTTATTTTATTTATAAGATTATAGAATTATTAGAATTAATAGTCGAAATTAATATTCAAATAGAATTTTTTAGAATTATTAGGATTTAAAATCGAGGAAGTAGACTTATAATCTTTTTCCATTGCACATTGTAGAATTTTCAGTTTCACTAATAATCATAAATTTCTTTTCATGGAAGTAAAAAAAAAAAAAAGAATCGACCGTTCGACTATTTATTCAAATTTAAGACAAAGATGAGAAAAGGAAGAACATATATATGTTATGTAATATATAACCATATTGAATTGCAAATACAAAAATGCTAGAATCCTTGTTGATTAGACTAAATAAATATGGATGGGGCTAAAAAAAAATGAAAAAAAGATACCAAAGAAATAAAAGAAGTATCTATATGTAATGAATTCCAAGGTTTCGGCATAAGAAAAAGTGGAAAGACATCATAATGAGATCCTAATCTCAAAGTAAAAAGGGGATATGGCGGAATTGGTAGACGCTACGGACTTAATTGGATTGAGCCTTGGTATGGAAACCTACTAAGTGATAACTTTCAAATTCAGAGAAACCCTGGAATTAACAATGGGCAATCCTGAGCCAAATCCTGGTTTACGCGAACAAACCGGAGTTTAGTTTAGAAAGCGAGAAAAAGGGATAGGTGCAGAGACTCAATGGAAGCTGTTCTAACAAATGGAGTTCACGACCTTATGTTGATCAAATGATTCACTTCATAGTCTGATAGATCCTTGGTGGAACTTATTAATCGGACGAGAATAAAGATAGAGTCCCATTCTACATGTCAATACTGACAACAATGAAATTTATAGTAAGATGAAAATCCGTTGACTTTTAAAATCGTGAGGGTTCAAGTCCCTCTATCCCCACCTATATTCCCCAAAAAAGTCTGTTTGACACCTTACCCTTTTTTTAGTTATTCAAGAATTCATTATCTTTTTTCATTCATCCTACGCTTTTACAAACTATAATTTATTTTCTTAGTATATACAAGTCTTGTGGGATATATCATACACGTACAAATGAGAAAGAAATATCGATTTTAATTTTTTATAATCTATATCATTTTTCATTTTAAAACTTAGAAAGTATTCTTTTCGAAGATCCAATAAATTACCAGACCTAAACTTTTTTCATTTACTACTTTTGCGTTTCTTTTAATTGACATAGACCTAAGTAATCTAGTAAAATAAGGATGATACTTCGGTAATGGTCGGGATAGCTCAGTTGGTAGAGCAGAGGACTGAAAATCCTCGTGTCACCAGTTCAAATCTGGTTCCTGGCATAGGATTTATTAATTTTGATAAGTTTATATTCTTCAAATTAAACGTATCTTTAGTAAAAAAAGTGCAATCATCCTTGATCCCCCTCTATTTTTTTGTTAATGTTGTGAATCCATCCGTTCAAAAAGAATGTATAATACTTTATACATAATACATATTCGAAAGAAAAGGTTAAATGAGTTCTGTTTGAAAGAATTAAAGAAACCAAGTAAAAAAAAGGTCTATATCTGTCTATATCTGTAGTTGAAGAACAGAAATACCCCAACATTCATTAGATACAATAGAAATCTAATTATACCCCCCCTCGTTTATTGTTTTCCGATCTTATTTATTCATTCCCAGTTATGTGACTAAAATTGACTAAGTTATGTGCGCGATACAAAGTTCATAATGCAGAACTCTTTTTTTTAGTTCATCCTATTGGCTCGGCTTGTACGAAAAAAAAAATATCTTTTAAATTGGAGATAAAGCTATCTATAATAATATGAATGAGATCTCAATTCTTCTGTTTGTTTGATCTAAAAAAGAATCAAATTCAAAATATTCCGTGAAGGTCTGGAGTTGTATAAGCTAAGACTCGTTTTTTATCATTCAATAAGCATCTTGTATTTCATAAAAATTGGGGGCAATATAATCCTTACGTAAAGGCCACCCTATCCAACTTTCGGGCATTAAGATCCGTTTCAGTTGTGGATGGCTATCATAAGTGATTCCTAACATATCATAAGATTCTCGTTCTTGAAAATCCGTACTTTTCCAAACCCAGAAAACGGATGGAATTCTAGGATTACTCCTGTGAGTAAATACTTTTATACAGACTTCTTCCGCTTGATTGACACCATATTCGATTCTCGTAAGATGATACACACTAGCTAAGAGGCCACCTGGTGCCACATCATAGGCACATTGAGAACGTAAACAATTGTAACCATATACATATAAAATTACAGCAATAGAATACCAATCTTCGGGCTTTATTTGTAAAGTCTCTATTCCTTGGTAATCGAAGCCCAAGGATCTATGAACCAACCCGCGGTTGGCTAACCAAACGGACAAGGTGCCCTGCATCTTTTTTATTTCCCCCACACCCCTTTTATAGAAAATAAGTATTTCAAATTTACCATAAGTTCTAATTTATGAATATTTTTTTCTGATTCTCTAAAATACTCCCTAATTCACTAATTCGTGGGAAGATACTGGACTTTTGTATTTAAAAAATGTTTCAGTAAAAATCTCTGAAGTAGATGATGGTGGATAGAGTAATTCTTGATCATAATTTCCAGTATGCGCACTGCGTACAATAAAAAACTTGTGATTGGTAGTAAAACACCGATTACCCTGTTGAGGTCTAATTCGATCCTTATAGATTTCTCTAGCTATTTTCTTACGAAGCTTTGTTATAGCGTCTATAACAGCCTCTGGTTTAGGTGGACAACCCGGCAAATAGACATCTACAGGAATTAGCTTATCAACTCCTCGAACAGTACTATAAGAATCGGTACTGAACATCCCCCCAGTAATAGTACACGCCCCCATAGCAATAACATACTTTGGTTCAGGCATTTGTTCATATAATCTCACTAAAGAAGGAGCCATTTTCATTGTTACTGTACCTGCTGTTAAAATAAGGTCCGCCTGTCTAGGACTCGATCTTGGTACTAGCCCATAACGATCAAAGTCAAATCGGGAGCCTATTAATGAGGCAAATTCAATGAAACAACAACTGGTACCATAAAGAAGCGGCCATAGGCTGGAAAGTCTTGACCAATTTGAAAGATCATTTAACGTAGTTGAAATAACTGAATTTTTTGTTGTTCGATCAAGTACGGGAAACTTAATGGAATTCATAATTGTTTCAATAGTTTTTTTTTTACTTTTTGTTATTGTATTGTTATTGTATTAAGTATTCAGGAAACGAACTAAGACCATTCCAATGCTCCTTTTCGCCATGCATAAACTAAACCAAGAATTAGGATAAGCACGAAAATGAAAGCTTCTATAAAAGCAGATACCCCCAGTACATCGAAACTCATTGCCCACGGATACAGAAAAACTGTTTCAACATCAAAAACAACAAAAACTAGAGCAAACATATAATAACGTATTCTAAATTGTAACCAAGCATCCCCGATCGGTTCTATACCTGATTCATAACTAGAAAGTTTCTCGGGCCCCTTTCTAATTGGGGATAAAACTCCGGAAATTATAAATGCCAAAACAGGAAAAGCACTTGATATTATTAAAAATGCCCAGAAAATATCATATTCGTAAAGCAGAAACATAGACGAACTCCTATGAATGTGGAAAAAATACCCGCTTAGTCAATTCCAATCGGAGTGGATTGG